GGTCCATTAGAGATCAGAAATTGTTGAAGAAAAAACAAGATGTTTCTTTTGTCCCTTCCAGGCGAGCGGAAAATAAAGAAATGGTTGATATATTCAAGATAATTACGTATTTACAAAATACCGTCTCAATTCATCCTTCGGAACCATATCACATCCCGGATCTGGTTCCAAAGGATGAACCGGATATGGACAGTTCCAATAAGATTTCATTCTTGAACAAAAATCCATTTTTTGATTTCTTTCATCTATTCCATGACCGAAACAAAGGGGGATACGCGTTACGCCACGATTTTTTTGAATCAGAAGAGAGATTCCCAGAAATGGCGGATCTATTCACTCTATCAATAACCGAGCCGGATCTGGTGTATCATAGGGGATTTGCCTTTTCTATTGATTCCTACGGGTTGGATCAAAAAAAATTATTGAATGAGGTATTCAACTCCAGAGATGAATCGAAAAAGAAATCCTTATTGGTTCTACCTCCTCTTTTTTATGAGGAGAATGAATCTTTTTCTCGAAGGATCAGAAAAAAATCGGTCCGGATCTACTGCGGGAATGATTTGGAAGATCCCAAAACAGCGGTATTTGCTAGCAACAACATAATGGAGGCAGTCAATCGATATAGATTGATCCGAAATCTGATTCAAATCCAATATAGCACCTATGGGTACATAAGAAATGTATCGAATCGATTCTTTTTAATGAATAGATCCGATCGTAACTTCGAATATGGAATTCAAAGGGATCAAATAGGAAATGATACTCTGAATCATATAACTATAATGAAATATACGATCAACCAACATTTATCAAATTTGAAAAAGAGTCAGAAGAAATGGTTTGATCCTCTTATTTCTCGAACTGAGAGATCCATGAATCGGGATCCTGATGCATATAGATACAAATGGTCCAATGGGAGCAAGAATTTCCAGGAACATTTCGTTTCTGAACAGAAGAATCCTTTTCAAGTAGTGTTCGATCGATTACGTATTAATCAATATTCGATTGATTGGTCCGAGGCTATCGACAAAGAAGATTTGTCTAAGACACTTCGTTTCTTTTTGTCCAAGTCACTTCTCTTTTTGTCCAAGTCACTTCCCTTTTTGTCCAAGTTACTTCCCTTTTTCTTTGTGAGTATCGGGAATATCCCCATTCATAGGTCCGAGATCCACATCTATGAATTGAAAGGTCCGAATGATCAACTCTGCAATCAGTTGTTAGAATCCATAGGTGTTCAAATCGTTCATTTGAAGAAATTGAAACCCTTCTTATTGGATGATCATGATACTTCCCAAAGACCGAAATTCTTGATCAATGGAGGAACAATATTACCATTTTTTTTCAAAAAGATACCAAAGCGGATGATTGACTCATTCCATACTAGAAAGAATCGCAGGAAATCCTTTGATAACACGGATTCCTATTTCTCAATGAGATCCCACGATCGAGACAATTGGCTGAATCCCGTGAAACCATTTCATAGAAGTTCATTGATATCTTCTTTTTATAAAGCAAATCGACTTCGATTCTTGAATGATCCACATCACTTCTGGTTCTATTGTAACAAAGGATTCCCTTTTGATGTGGAAAAGACCCGTATCAATAATTATGATCTTACATATGGACAATTCCTCAATATCTTGTCCATTCGCAACAAAATCTTTTCTTTGTGCGTCGGTAAAAAAAAATATCTTTTTTTGGAGAGAGAGACTATTTCACCAATGGAGTCACAGGTATCTGACATCTTCATACCTAATGATTTCCCACAAAGTGGTGATGAAACGTATAACTTGTACAAATTGTACAAATCTTTATTACAATTACATTTTAAAATTCGATCCGATCCATTCGTTCGTAGAGCTATTTACTCGATCGCAGACATTTCTGCAACACCTCTAACAGAGGAACAAATAGTCAATTTGGAAAGAACTTCTTGTCAGCCTCTTTCAGATATGAATCTATCTGATTCAGAAGGGAATAACTTGCATCAGTATCTCAGTTTCAATTCAAACATGGGTTTGATTCACACTCCATGTTCTGAGAAGTATTTACCATCCGGAAAGAGGAAAAAACGGAGTCTTTGTCTAAAGAAATGCGTTGAGAAAGGGCAGATGTATAGAACCTTTCAACGAGATAGTGCTTTTTCAAATCTCTCAAAATGGAATCTGTTCCAAACATATATGCCATGGTTCCTTACTTCGACAGGGTGCAAATATCTCAATTTCACCCTTTTAGATACTCTTTCAGACCCATTGCCGATACTAAGTAGCAGTCAAAAATTTGTATCCATTTTTCATGATATGATGCACGGATCAGATATATCACGGCCAATTCCTCAGAAGATTCTTCCACAATGGACTCTGATAAGTGAGATTTCGAGTCAATGTTTACAGAATCTTCTTCTGCCCGAAGAAATGATTCATCGAAATAATGAGTCACCCGTTCCATTGATATGGGCACATCTGAGATCAACAAATGCTCGGGAGTTCCTCTATTCAATCTTTTTCCTTCTTCTTGTTGCTGGATATCTCGTTCGTATACATCTTCTCTTTGTTTCCCGAGCCTCTAGTGAGTTACAGACAGAGTTAGAAAAGATCAAATCTTTGATGATTCCATCATACATGATGGAATTTCGAAAACTTCTGGATAGGTATCCTACATCTGAACTGAATTCTTTCTGGTTAAAGAATCTCTTTCTAGTTGTTCTGGAACAATTAGGAGATTCTCTGGAAGAAATACGGGGTTCTGCTTCTGGTGGCAACATGCTATTGGGTGGTGGTCCCGCTTATGGGGTCAAATCAATACGTTCTAAGAATAAATATTTGAAGATCAATCTCATCGATCTTGTAAGTATCATACCAAATCCCATCAATCGAATCATTTTTTCGAGAAATACGAGACATCTAAGTCGTACAAGTAAAGAGATCTATTCATTGATAAGAAAAATAAAAAACGTGAACGGTGATTGGATTGATGAGAAAATCGAATTCTGGGTCGCGAACAGTGATTCGATTGATGATGAAGAAAGAGAATTCTTGGTTCAGTTCTCCACCTTAACGACAGAAAAAGGGATTGATCAAATTCTATTGAGTCTGACTCATAGTGATCATTTATCAAAGAATGACTCTGGTTATCAAATGATTGAACAACCGGGATCAATTTCCTTACGATACTTAGTTGACATTCATCAAAAGGATCTAATGAATTATGAGTTCAATAGATCCTGTTTAGCAGAAAGACGGATATTCCTTGCTCATTATCAGACAATCACTTATTCACAAACCTCGTGTGGGGCTAATAGTTTTCATTCCCCATCTCCTCATGGAAAACCCTTTTCGCTCCGCTTAGCCCTATCCCCTTCTAGAGGTATTTTAGTGATAGGTTCTATAGGAACTGGACGATCCTGTTTGGTCAAATACCTAGCGACAAACTCCTATGTTCCTTTCATTACGGTATTTCCGAACAAGTTCCTGGACGACAAGCCTAAAGGTTATCTTATTGATGATATCGATATTGATGATAGTGACGATATTGATATTGATGATAGTGACGATATTGATGATAGTGACGATATTGATGATAGTGATGATGACCTTGATATTGATACGGAGCTGCTAACTATGACGAATGTGATAACTATGTATATGACGCCGAAAATAGACCGATTTGAGATCACCCTTCAATTCGAATTAGCAAAAGCAATGTCTCCTTGCATAATATGGATTCCAAACATTCATGATCTGCATGTGAATGAGTCGAATTACTTATCCCTCGGTCTATTAGAGAACTATCTCTCCAGTGAAAGATGTTCCACTGGAAAGATTCTTGTTATTGCTTCGACTCATATTCCCAAAAAAGTGGATCCCGCTCTAATAGCTCCGAATAAATTAAATACATGCATTAAGATACGAAGGCTTCTTCTTCCACAACAACGAAAGCACTTTTTCATTCTTTCATATACTAGGGGATTTCACTTGGAAAAGAAGATGTTCCATACTAATGGATTCGGGTCCATAACCATGGGTTCCAATGCACGAGATCTTGTAGCACTTATCAATGAGGCCCTATCAATTAGTATTACACAGAAGAAATCCATTATAGAAACTAATACAATTAGATCAGCTCTTCATAGAAAAACTTGGCATTTTCGATCCCAGATAAGATCGGTTCAGAATCATGGGATCCTTTTCTATCAGATAGGAAGGGCTGTTGCACAAAATGTACTTCTAAGTAATTGCCCCATAGATCCTATATCTATCTATATGAAGAAGAAATCATGTAAGGGAGGGGATTCTTATTTGTACAAATGGTACTTCGAACTTGGAACGAGCATGAAGAAATTAACGATACTTCTTTATCTTTTGAGTTGTTCTGCCGGATCGGTCGCTCAAGATCTTTGGTCTTCATCCAGACCCGATGAAAAAAATTGGATCACTTCTTATGGATTCGTTGAGAATGATTCTGATCTAGTTCATGGCCTATTACTATTATTACTATTAGAAGTAGAAGGCGCTCTGGCTCTGGTGGGATCCTCACGGACAGAAAAAGATTGCAGTCAATTTGATAATAATCGAGTGACATTACTTCTTCGTTCCGAACCAAGGAATCAGTTAGATATGATGCAAAATGGATCTTGTTCTATCGTTGATCAGGGATTTCTATATGAAAAATACGAATCGGAGTTTGAAGAAGGGGCCCTCGATCCGCAACAGATAGAGGAGGATTTATTCAATCACATAGTTTGGGCTCCTAGAATATGGCGCCCTTGTGGCAATCTATTTGATTGTATCGAAAGGCCCACTGAATTGGGATTTCCCTATTGGGCTGGGTCATTTCGGGGCAAACGTATCATTTATCATAAAGAGGATGAGCTTCAAGAGAATGATTCGGAGTTCTTGCAGAGTGGAACCATGCAGTACCAGACACGAGATAGATCTTCCAAAGAACAAGGCTTTTTTCGAACAAGCCAATTCATTTGGGACCCTGCGGATCCATTCCTT